AACTGAGCGGGGCTAGTGTTTTTACAAAAAATCTCTAGCCAACCTTCCTGCAAAAGATCTTTTCTTAACAGCAAGCATGTTGGTATTAGATAAAAATGTTAAGTTAACTCCAACAATTTCTTTGTCCTCAACGTTCCTCACTTTCTAGGAATTAGGCACTTCAACAGTCTTCGATGGTTATCGGGGTATCCAAAGTACGAACGAGATGGATGTTTGTTGTCCCAACCACTCTTCTTAGTCCTGATCCCAATAAGGAAAACGGATAATTTATAACAAAGGTTTCGTGTGTTGTTGATTCCTAGGCGTAGTGCTTCTTCCTCTATGCCGCCTATTGGTACTAGTGGAGTAAGGTTAACCTGAAATAGAAAACCCATAACCATAGGTATAACCTTTCGCTCAATGCTAGAATCGACAATTAAAGCATCTGAGGCTGCATTAATCGGGGATACACGACAGAAGGAATTGCTTTATTTATAAACTTCACCTTCAACAAGCGTAGAGTTATTTCAAATCTTTTTATCCCGACTAATGCGTCTTTCTCCTAAGACTTGAGAGCGGTAAATAACAAAAAATCAAATCACACCATCTCTGTAATAGGTAAATGCCTCTTTTTCGACCAAGGTTGTCGGAATTATTCGTAATAAGATATTGGCTACAATTGAAAAGGTCTTATCAATAAAATTTCCAGTTATCCGGGATCTAGGCATAGGTATAGGTAGCAAGCCATTTTATAATTTTTTAATTACCGCTCGTGAGAAAACGATCCCACAAAAAAGTAATTGTCCAGTACGAAATAACATAAAAACGAACTCAACTCATAAAAAAAAAGATAGGACGATCCTTCGAGTCATTCCAAATCATTGATTTAAGCCGATATAGATAGCAGAAAAAGACGGAATCGCTGCTTTCGCAACCATGAATGGATCTTTATTGTTTTTACTAAAGATTGTTGTTAATGTTAATAAAGAGTTTTTCACATTTCACAAAAACAAAAAAAAAATTATTTTTATCCCCCAATCCCGAAGGAAAGGTCTTTATTTGATTAAAAGTTTCCTATTTTTTTTTTTAGTTAGAATTGATTGTACGTAGTGTACCTATCCAACAATCTAATAGGACTGACTCGCGATTCACTCGGTTTCGGGGCCATAATCATTATGTAGGAGAGATGGCCGAGTGGTTCAAGGCGTAGCATTGGAACTGCTATGTAGGCTTTTGTTTACCGAGGGTTCGAATCCCTCTCTTTCCGGTTCTGTTGATAACTTGGTATTTTTTTTTTATCTTTTTATCTGTCAAATTTCTCGAATCTTTTTTTCTTTTGTTTTAGTTACTTTTGTTTTATTGAATTTAATAGTTAAAGATGTAGAATAAGGAAAATGTTCAAAAGATTTAAAAATCAAGAAAGGAAAAACGATTATGTTTTATTCTTCACGTCCCGGATTGCGCCCCGGATCATTAGATAAAAATCCGAAGATGAAGAGAGAAACAAAGAATATCACTACTGTGTAAACAAAGAGTTTGAGAGTAAGCATTATACAATCTCCAAGATCTTTTTTTGGTTTGGAAAAAGAAAAAAGAAAATAGATTCTTTCTTTTTATACCACATATACTATTTTGACATCAAGAAACAAAGCGATTTCTAGAAATAAAAAAAAAAAAATTGTATAAATTCATTTGTAATAAGAGTCCAATCTTTCATTGCCAAAAATTTTCTTTCTTTCATATCCACAATTTTAATTATATAGTGCGGGGGACTCTAATAGGATTTCTTTCAATAGAATGAAAAAAAAAATTCAAAACTGGAGGAATCGAGATTTCTCGCGTCTATACAATCACTTCAATGTTTAAATTGAGGACTTCTACTATAAGACTTATTTGATCTTATTAATTGCTAATTGCTATAAGTTTTTTTTATCGAATAAATCGTGAATTCTTTTAGGCTAATATTAAAATCTTATCGAAAACTTACAGCAGCTTGCCAAACAAAGGCTAATAGCAAAAAAAGCACAGGGATTACTGGCATAATATCTACGATTGGGTTCAAAAAAGCGTAGGCTTCGGGCAATTTTGTGAAGAAAAAACTGCTTGAATAAAGGGCAGAATTAAGACAGATACAAATCAAACTAAAAAGATTAAGCATAACAAAGATTTTGTTAAAGATTTTGTTCTTGAAAATAATTCTATTTTGACTCAGTTATAAATATATTATTGATATAAAATAAAAAATATAAAAATAAAATAAAAAATATAAAATAAAAAATAAGGTAGACCAAAAAACGTTCTTTAAATTTAAACTCACCTAATCAAAAATCCTTGAATTCTCTGAACTCAAAAACGAAAGAATAAGAATAGACGAAATCATATTTTCATACAATATACAATATCATAATTGAATTATATATTATAATCAATCAATTCAGTTTAATTTTCTATCTACATATAGTAAGATCCGAACAACAAGCTAATCTTAATTTATTTTATAGATACTTGGGCAAGAATTGACGAAGAACCCATACTACTATTACTTTTTATGAGTGTTGAATAGAAATAGAAATGGGGCGTGGCCAAGTGGTAAGGCAACGGGTTTTGGTCCCGCTATTCGGAGGTTCGAATCCTTCCGTCCCAGAGCATATCTATATTCATATATTCAAAATTCATATATTAAAATTTCATATATTAAAATGAAAACATCTATTAAAATGAAAATAAAAATAACGATTGCCTTTTTGAACAATTTTCTATTTAGGAGGATAATAAATTCAATTTTTTTTCTTATTTAAAATTTTTAATGACTTTTTTCGAAATCATATCTTTTTTCTTTTTCAAAAATTTTATCATGTTGAAATAATACGCAAATTAATTGAATCTCTTTTTTATCATAGAATGCTTTGTTTTATAACTTTGTTTTATAACTTATAACGACAAAAATCTTTTTTTTCTATTAGTGATAGAAATTCATTTTATAGAAATTAATATAAGATGGATAGAAAAAAATCAAGTGAATAAATGAAATAATTCGATCTCGAAATATAAAAATTTGCCAGTCCTTTTAATTTCAATGAGTTGTTTTTTTTTATTGGAAATTCTCTTAACGAATAAGGGAAATTAGACTTTTTGAGTCTATTTGAGTCTATTTAATTAATATTGATTTATATTGATTGACTAAACCCGCGAATTTTTTCCTAGCTTCCTTTCTTCTACCCATAGTTTTCGTGTATTTATGTGAATATTATCTCTGTAATACTAATTGAATTCATTCAATACAAATCCTTACTTTCTTTTTATTTTTTTTTGTTATTATGTTATTATTTAAGTTATTATTTAATTTTAATTATTTTTTTTTTTATTATTTAATATAGTTTAATATAGTTTTTTATTATTTAATATAGTTTATATAGTTTAGAGTGAATTTTTGTGGTTAAATTGAATTGAATTAATTCTTTTGTTTTTTTCATTGTGTATATTTTTAACGCATTCGCATTCATATTGACAACAATGTAGCAAATAAATATAATCCGATCTGGATAATTGTATCTTGTCTGTAGATCTATTTAATTTTTCTCTGTTCCATGAGTTTGATTTTCAAATAATGGGTTTGTTGGATGTGCTGTGATACAAAAATATTTTTTTGATTAAAAATTTGATTAAAAAAAAAAAAAGAATAAAATTTATATTTATAATTTATAAAATTTTATATTTATAAAATAATGTTTTTATAAAATAATGTTATAAATTATAAAAAAGTATTGTTCTAATTGTTATAATTGTTATATAAGTTATAATATAATATAAGTTATAGAATTATAATATAAGTTATGGAAACTAAGATATATTAAAATATATTAAAGATATATTAAAATATATTAAATAAAATATATTAAATATGTAATATAAATATGTAAATAAAAATATTTAAAAATATTTATTTAAAAATATTTATAAAATATTTATAAAGAATTTATATTTATTTTATATTTATAAAGAATTTATATAAAGAATTTATAAAGACCTTTATTTTATTTTATAAAGTATTTTATTTTATAAAGATATTTATATTTATAAAGATATTTATAATTTTATTTTATAAAGATATTTATAATATTATATTTTATAAAGATATTTATAATAAATATATTAATAAATATATCTGTTTAATATATCATATAAGTTTAATATATAATATAATATATAGCATTTATATAATATAATATTTATATAATATTTATCTACTAAATAATCTATCTATATACTAATCTATATATACTAATCTCTATATACTAATCTATATACTATATAGATAGTATATATAGTAATTATCTATATAATACTATATAATAATTATTATAATAATTATAAAATATAATAATAATTATAAAAAATAATTTCTAAAAAATCATAAACAATAATCACATAAACAATAATCATAAACAATAAATAATATATATATATATAAATATATAATAAATATATATAATATATAAATAATATATAAATATATAATATATAAATATAAATATATAATATATAATATAATATATAAATAATATATAAATAATATATAAATATATAATATATAAATATATAATATATAATATAAATTTAATATATAATATATAATATAAATTTATAAATTTAATATATAATATAAATTTAATATATAATATAAACTTAATATATAATATAAACTGATAAAATATAAATATAAATTAAAATATAAATATAAATTGATAGAAATAGAAATTGATAATTGATAGAAATAGAAATTGATAAATTCTAATTTTATTCTAATTTTAAATAAAATAAATAAAATCAAATAAAATAAATAAAATCGATAAATTCAAATCGAAACTCAATTCAAATTCAAATCAAATATAAAAATATAAAAAAAATATAAACAAATATGAATACAAAACAAAATAAACAAATATAAATACAAATATAAATATAAATACAAATATAAATAATATATACTAATAGATAATATATATATATATATATCTATATATTTTGATTTATACTTTTATTTTATTTATTTTTTTATTTATTTTTATTTACACTTTCATATACTTTGCATTTGCTTATTTTACTTACTTTATTCTTATTTTTTTTTTCTATTTGAGTTGAGATTTTTTTGAGAATTTCTTTTATTTTTATTTTTAGCTGATCTTTTTTTTATGTTCAGAATCCATTATAAATTATTTCATTTCTTGGTTCTTTCTTTCTAATTTAATGTTTTGATTGTGTCATACGATTCAATCTCTTTATTTATTTTGATTCTGATTGTATCTACATAACCTAATTTTTTTAGTCCTTTTTTGGGTTGCTAACTCAACGGTAGAGTACTCGGCTTTTAAGTGCGACTAACATCTTTTACGCATTTGTATGAATAAAGAGATTCGTCCATACCATCGGTATAGTTTGTAAGACCACGACTGATCTTGAAAGGAATGAATGGAAAAAATAGCATGTCGTATCAATGTCGAATTCTGAGAATATTTCATTTTTACTGGATCAGTTACTAACCTTGTTTTCATTCTTGATGCAGAACATTCAAAAATGAATTGAAGCAAAAATGAATTGAAGCAAAAATGAATTGAAGATTGGGTCGAGTGGAATAAATGGATAGAGCCCCCCGGCTCCAATTATAGGGAAACAAAAAAGTTACGAGCTTCCGTTCTTAATTGGAACGATTATCCGATTTAATTAGACGTTAAAAATATATTAGTGCCTGATGCGGTAAAGGTTTTTCCATGAGCAGATTTTCGATTTTTTGAATGAGCCCTAAGTATTAGTTATTCGCCACTATGCGCGGAGATGAATGTGTAAAAGAAAGAGTATAGTGATAAAGAATTTTTTTTTTAAACAAAAATCACAAGAGCGATTGACTTGAAAAAGTAAAGGATTTCTAACCATCTTCTTATTTTAATTTTATTCTATAATGAACATAAAGTAATTAGATGAAAAAATAAGGGATCGAGAGTCTGTATATGAGTTTATCCGTTTCCGAAGTATCTATTCTTTTTTTATTATACTCCTTTGTTTTTGTTCTATCGCACTATGTATCATTTATTTAATAATAATAAACCCCCAAATCCTCTATCTTTGCTTCAATCAAATCTAAGTTCAAAATGAAAATGGAAGAATATCAAAGATATTTAGAACTAGATCGATCTCGAAAAAATGATTTACTATACCCACTTATCTTTCGGGAATATATTTATACACTTTCTCATGATCATGGTTTAAATAAATCTATTTTGTTGGAAAATGAAGGTCATAACAATAAATCTAGTTTAGTAATTATAAAACGTTTAATTACTCGAATATATCAACGGAATCATTTAATTATTTCTGCAAATGATTCTAACCAAAATCCATTTCTTAGGTACAATAAGAATTTATATTCGCAAATGATATCAGAGGGGTTTGCAGTCGTTGTGGAAATTCCATTTTCCCTACAATTAGTATCTTCTTTAGAAGAGTCAGAAATAGTAAAATCTCATAATTTACGATCAATTCATTCACTATTTCCTTTTTTAGAGGACAAATTTCCACATTTAAATTATGTATCAGATGTATTAGTACCTTATCCTATCCATTTAGAAAAATTGGTTCAAACCCTCCGCTACTGGGTAAAGGATCCCTCTTCTTTACATTTATTCCGACTCGTTGTTCATGAGGAGTGGAATTGGAACAGTCTTATTATTCCAAAGAAATCTATTTTCATTTTTACAAAAAGGAATCCAAGATTCTTCTTCTTCCTATATAATATTTATGGATATGAATACGAATCCATCCTTTTTTTTTTTCTCCGTAACCAATCCTTTTATTTACGATCAACATTTTCTTGGGTACTTCTTGAGCGAATAAATTTCTACGGAAAATTCGAACAGTCTCCAGACGTCTTTGCTAATGATTTTCAGTCCGTCCTATGTTTGTTCAAGGATCCTTTCATGCATTATGTTAGATATCAAGGAAAATTCATTTTGGCTTCAAAGTATACGCCTCTTCTGATGAAAAAATGGAAATATTACTTTGTCAATTTATGTCAATGTCATTTTTATGTGTGGTTTCAACCGGAAAAGATCTATATAAACCTCTTATCCAAGCACTCTATAGACTTTTTGGGTTATCTTTCAAGTATACGACTAAATTGTTCAGTGGTACGGAGTCAAATGTTAGAAAATTCATTTATAATAGATAATGCTATGAAAAAACTCGATACAAGAGTTCCAATTATTCCTTTGATTGGATCATTGACACAAACGAACTTTTGTAACGAAATAGGATATCCCGTTAGTAACCCGACCCGGGCGGCTAATTCATCGGATTCTGATATTATCGCCCGATTTCTGCGTCTATGCAGAAATCTTTTTCATTATTATAGTGGATCCTCAAAAAAAAAGAGTTTGTATCGACTAAAATATATACTTCGGCTTTCGTGTGTTAAAACTTTGGCTTGTAAACACAAAAGTACTGTACGCTTTTTTTTGAAAAGGTTAG